GAGATTGAAATTTACGAATCATTCATGAATTAATAGTTAACGGTTCCAGTTTGTTCTGAATTTTTTCTTTTATGACCGAAAACTCAATTTTTTTTTATTCACTAGAATAAAGTAAGGAAAATTTTTAGAGGTTGTGTGGTTTTAAGATACTATACAATCAATCGAAGGGATGGATCCAACCCAAACCGAAAAGAAATCTTTCGTTTAGAAAAGGAATTAATAATTAATAAAAACGGGATTAAGATTCAAAATACAAGTGCGGTACAATAAATAAGAAGACAAAGGGAGAATTTTTTCATAGATTTTTATTTGGTTTTGGCGGCATGGCCGAGCGGTAAGGCGGGGGACTGCAAATCCTTTTTCCCCAGTTCAAATCCGGGTGTCGCCTAATCACCAAAAAAATTGACCTACCCCCTTCTGTTTTGCTGATATAATTAGGAAAATTTTTCCGGCGGAAGCCAACGGAGGAAACTGATAAATCTTGATAGTCCTTCTATTACTAATGGACTGTCTACGTCTACGGGCCGGGTTTGTAATTTGATTGGATAGCAGGACGGAAATCGAATTCCGTTTTTAGTTGCGGAAAGGCCAATAAATACTTTGTATACATATTCATCAAAGTCTTTGAGTACTTCGCTTTTACTTAATACTTCTTAATACTAAATATATATACCTGTTTTCTTTTTTGGTTAACCTCGAGTCAAGAACATAATAGGGCGTCCTCCTATTATTTCATAGAGCCAATAAGGAGACGTTAAGGATTAGATCAAAAAAAAATGGGAAAGAAATAGGGTTAGGGTACGGGCTAGGTAGTGATCTACCTTTCTTCTATTTTTTTATACTTTTTATTTCATTTAATGAAGGACAACAAAAGAAAGAATCTATTTTTCTTTTTTCTACATATCTACATACTAGTAGCATTTCTTTGATACTTCCAAGGGGATCTCCGCATATTTTTCTTGTGCTTAATTTTTTGTGATTATACTAGAACTCTTATAAGACCCCTTATAAGTTAGAGTTGGATTTATTGGATTGTTTCATCAACGATCTTAGGTCAGAATTTTTGACTCTGCGCCAGTGATTCCACTATTATTTATTTAGTGAACAATAATTCAAGAATTCCGTTATAGAGATAGGGGACATAATTCACATGGATATAGTAAATCTCGCTTGGGCTGCTTTAATGGTAGTCTTTACATTTTCCCTTTCACTCGTAGTATGGGGAAGAAGTGGACTCTAGAAGTATTACTAATTGTAATTGAGTTTAGCAATTAAACTGTATCGATTTTTTTATAAATCATTCAGGTCTGAAAAGCTTTTTTTAGTTGAAATTTGACTCTTTCAACACTATTTCAATTTAAAATTCAATTTTTAAATTGAAATAGAAAAAATCTGCATTTCCAATTTTTCTTGGGTTTTAGAGTAGTAATATAGTTTTATGCATAATATTTTATGCATAATATATATTTAAGAAGATTCTTTCAATTAAAAATTAAACAAATATTTCAATTATTTCCGTGTTTGTATTTCGAAAGTAAAAAGAATACCTAAAGTAAAAAAAATACAAATGGTAGTAAATTGATTCCAACTGAATTCTTGATCAATTTTCTATTGCGATGAACCAACTCTTACTAAAATTAGATATGGACCGTGAGGAAGAGTTGAACTTTTTTTATTTTACTTTTTTATTCAAACAGAAAATAGTTGTATTATTACATTACGTAGATACCACATTTTCTATGGGAAACAACACGGACATAGTAGTTCTTTAACGAGATACTACAAAGACTAAAAAAGTGTCTTGTCTTGGGCGAGTCACATATTGCGCACTTCCCGTTTGTTTTAATATTTTAGAAATTTTATTTATGTTGTACTTATTTTATTGAACTCACTGTTCAAAGGTTAAAAGAGGTTTACTAATCCCCTACCCCCCTTTTTTTTTTATTCGAAGAAGTTTCCATAGATCATCTGTCAACTGATTGATCAATGACTTCTTCGTCAGAATGCTAATAAAAAGATTACTTTAATTTTCTTTTATTATACCATCAAAGAGGCCCTTGATTCTTTTGATCGGGATTCATATTGAAAATAATCAGCAATCCGGGAATTAGAATAGTACGGGTCGCCTTTCAATTATTTCAAATTGATTGAAATCAACATAAATTAAATACAAGACGGATATATAAAGCAAAGAAATAGAATTGGGGGCACTATATACATTATATATAAGATGTAATTGATATCCATATATATCCCGATATATAGAAATCTGACGATACTATTGCAGATTGATCTCTATTAAATTAACCGGGATTACAATACACCTTATATACACTACAATACTAATCGTAGATAGTATGGTAGAAAGATTCAGATATTTCTTTCTACCATACTATCGTATTTTATAGAATACGGCGAATTCTAGTCTGCCCAGTTCATTTAAGACGCGGAATTGGAATACCTTTCTTCTCTTCAATTATTGATAAGAATTAAAAAGGCAAGTTTAATTCAAATTAATCACCTTGGCTGACTGTTTTTACGTATATTATAAGTAAAAAAGCGGTAGGAACTAGAATAAACAGTGCAGTAGCAATAAATGCGAGAATATTTACTTCCATAATCTCATTGTTTCGTTTTTCTTTAATTCGCAATAACTCGGGAGTTAATCCCATAGAGATAATAAATCTTTCGCTTGTAAATTCAATAGGATGAATTACATCTCGATGATATTGAATCGGATCAATATCATGAATAACAATATCTGCACTATCAAATCAACTCATCGTCAAGAATTGAATAGTATAACATAGGAAGATCTTTTATCCATATCGAACTCCAAATTTTATTCCTGATCCAACCAAGAATTCTTTTCTTTTTTATTTATCACTCTTTTTTATTTATCACTCTTTTTTATTCTTTCTTTTATATAACCTACTGACCAACTATTTGATGAAGTATCATTGAACTACGCTTACACTTACCATTGATTCTAAACAACACCCAACAAACAATAGAAGATAAATAAAAAAAAGGGAAGTAGTTAAGTTCGAAACTTCTTTTTTTACTGATCGAATCTAACCTCCTTGGAAAACAAAAGAAGGATGATAAAGACGAGTACAAGTTTTAGTATAAAAAATATAATATTCCATCAAATTAACTATTTTATTTATTTTTATATAAAAATAAATAAAGTTTGTTCTTTCAAGGAGACCCCTTAATAAAAAAGAAACCCTGAAAGTCTTCTATTACAATAACTATCTTAAAGTTATTTTCTATCGTGCAAATTTCATTTATATATGTACTTCTGGGAAACATACAATACTCTAATTCTATTCGACAGAGTAGCAGTAATCGAAAAAGCCGTACCCAGTACAGCATGGTATCTCTTGGAATCCTGAATCTGATCCTACCAACAATTGTCTAATTGTCCTAATCCACATATGTCTATCGCCCATCAATTGAATCAGTACTAGTCAAAGAAATGGAAATTCCCCGATTGATGATAAATGTGAAAAATAAAAATAAAGAAGAGGGATTCCCGTTGGGAATGAAATTCGACTTACTTTCACAAAAAATATAGAGCAGAGTTGATATATTTTTTTATTGGATCCGTCGGGACTGACGGGGCTCGAACCCGCAGCTTCCGCCTTGACAGGGCGGTGCTCTGACCAATTGAACTACAATCCCAAGTACATACTATAATAAAATGAAAGTATTTAAAGTATATTAAAATACATATTTTAATGGTTTTATTCTATAACCCCTTCTATATTTGAATTTAGATTCAAATTAGCGTGTTGTAACAGAGCCGCAAGTGATATATATGATACCCATATGGGTACGCGCTTGAGTGAGACCGGCCTGGATTACTAGTAATCCTTTCGTTATTGCCAAATAAATGGGATAATTACTCTTTCAATGATAAAGGGTTTTTTGTTTTTATGATTGTATTTTATACTTCCAGATCCTGATCCTGATATGAATCTAGATCATTATCAAGATCCTAATTTGTTGAAAAAAAAAAAAAAAAATGGAGTAAATAAATAGTGCTATAGATATAGCAGAGAAAAAAGTGGATTGGGGATCGGGCATTTCTGGAGAGCACAAAATGGGTTATATGATACCATATAATGGTAGATCGGCGAATTTTTGGGCCGAGCTGGATTTGAACCAGCGTAGACATATTGCCAACGAATTTACAGTCCGTCCCCATTAACCGCTCGGGCATCGACCCCAGAAGAAAAAATTCCAGGCTTATTGATAATCCATGATCAACTTCCTTTCGTAGTACCCTACCCCCAGGGGAAGTCGAATCCCCGCTGCCTCCTTGAAAGAGAGATGTCCTGGACCGCTAGACGATGGGGGCATACCATACTTGAACGACCGCCATGATACTATGCTGATAGTATGCACAATTTTTTAAAATTGTCAATATAATGGAATGGGATGGGATGGGATGACTCGATACGGAGGATCTTTCCATCTTTCATGATTCTATAAGAATTTTTTCCGCCAATAATTTAGTTCAGAGGCTGCGCCAAATTTTGTTATCAATCATTCAATGAAATATGTTGGGTCTCTGTTAAATTAGTAGGTACGTGTATCAATCAAATGAATTTCGTCATGATTTCAATCAGGATCGGAAAAAACCCATTGTATTGCTATTTATCAAATCCAATATAAATAAACCTTTATTATTTTTTTATTTAACAGACAAGTCAAATTTTTCATTTCTGAACGAACCGCTATACGTATAAGATAGAGTCTTATATGTACATATATTAAAATAAGTCTATATACTAAACTCATATCATAGTGGCTCCTGACTTTATTTAGGAATTGAATCAAACAAGCCCTTTTAACTCAGTGGTAGAGTAACGCCATGGTAAGGCGTAAGTCATCGGTTCAAATCCGATAAGGGGCTTTGGTTTTTTCATAAATAAAAAAACTCCGGCGGTAGTATTCCTATTTGAATTACGAATAAAGTTATTGTGGATATT